ATACTATCTAGTATGCGGGTCAAATATTATATGTAGATAAATAGATTTTATATAGCGAAGTCTAGTTAGATAAGTCCATACAGTAAACTTATAGCGGCGAGTGGCTTATTCTTAACTAGCAAGTCTAGGATAAACGGCAAGGCTGTTTCAAAACCAACTTTCGTGAATTGTTTTTCTTGTATTGACTGGATCCCCATCAGAACGAACTTAACTTGATTGATCCATGTCCACCGCCTAATTCCCCATAGATTCCAGATATTTTTTGAATCATATGTGGACTAGATTCTACTGGTCCCCGAACTCAATTCTTAGAGAAATAAGGAATTTTCAATAACTTCTTGAATCCCCATTCCCAGATTTCTTGTTTGTTCATTTCCTAGCTTAATGGGAAAGAGCGCTAGGGATATCTCATCTTACCCATGAGAGCGTAAAAAATGCAATTTCACCCGCCCCTTAACTCTTTCTTTTCGGACGGACCAATCACTCCCTCAAAGAAGCCTATCTTTCTTTTTGTATTCGTGCAATTTTTGTCTTTATTTTAGTAAAAAATTCTATAGAAGCTAGATTTCTATAGACAAATAAAATGGCGAATCGAATGAATGAAACATAAATAGGAATGACGAATCCAAAATGAATAGGAAATCGTAAAAAACTGAAGGAGAATTCGGATCTCTTCATACCTATTATATTGTATATTGACAATTTCCAAAAATCGTTCATATACTAAGTATCCATATACGAAGTATCCATATACGAAGTATCATAGCGGTTGAGCATGCCCCCATCGTCTAGTGGTTCAGGACATCTCTCTTTCAAGGAGGCAACGGGGATTCGACTTCCCCTGGGGGTAGGGTACTACGAAAAGAAGTTGGTCAGGGATTACCAATATACCTAAAATTAATTCTTCCTGGGTCGATGCCCGAGCGGTTAATGGGGACGGACTGTAAATTCGTTGGCAATATGTCTACGCTGGTTCAAATCCAGCTCGACCCAACAATTCACCAATCTACCATCTCATGGTAGAACCCCCTTCTTCTTCAGAAATACCTGATTGGGGGAATAAAAAAGAATCACATTTTCTGCTAGATCCCTTAGTTCCCTGGGATTGTAGTTCAATTGGTCAGAGCACCGCCCTGTCAAGGCGGAAGCTGCGGGTTCGAGCCCCGTCAGTCCCGACGAATCGAATAAGTACACCAATCCGCCGCTCCTCTTTCTCGGAACGTGGGGCCTTGGGACAACATGTCAATCCCAAGGGGATTCGATTCGGAGTTCTCGTCACTTCACCGAGGACTGATTGATTGGAGAAAGACAAATGTAGGTTAGTCCAATGATTGGTTTGGTAGCATTATTCTTAGAGTAAGTATTCCAAGAGATACTGAGTCTTCTTTTTGGATTGATCCCCATTCATGTAAGGAAACAAAGTCCGATCTCTTTCTCGGGCGCATCTCCTACAGATGGAATTCGTTTCTTGTATAATACAAACTTAATTTAACAAAATCTCCCCTTCTGGCTCTTTTTTGTTTGTGTAAGCCTAATTACTAAATAGGAAGGTTACAAATAAATTGGATTTAAATTGGACACTGAGCTTTTGATAATGGAATTGAATCCTTTTTCCTTACTAGTTTTTCTATTTTTTCAGGGTCTTGTCGAAGAAAGAACAAACCCTACACTAAAATGAAAATAACGAAAATAGTGAATTTACTGAAATATTCCATCTTTTTCCCGAGACTCAGCTTTATCCCATTTCATTGTCTTCCAAAGAAAATGAGATCATTAAAAAACGGCGTTTAGAGCTTATCTTTTTCCGCTTTGCTTGTCTTGTTGTTTGTAACTAATGGAAAGGGATGGGTGGTGAGATGATACGCTATTTGATGATTGTACAAGGGAGACCTAAGATAGGTTATAGAAACTAAACAAGAGAAAAGAATGCTACATAATGCTAACTAAAGGAATTTTGGATTGGGTCGGGAATCTTATTTTGGATTCGGTATGGATAAAAGATCTCCCTAGGTTATACTATTCAATTTTCGACGACGAATGGATTTGATCGCTTAGATAGTCTTGTTCATGCTATTGATCCGAGTCAATCTCGTCGAGCGGTTATTCATTCAGTGAAGTTACGTGTGCAAGATTGATTTTCTCTAGGGGATTAAATCCCGAGTTATTGTGAAAGAAAAAGGGATGAGATTATGGAAGTCAATATTCTGGCATTTATTGCTACTGCACTCTTCATTTTAGTTCCTACTGCTTTTCTACTTATTATTTATGTAAAAACAGTTAGTCAAAATAATTAATTATTTTGAATGAAACTTGATCTTATCAACTATTGATAAGATCAAATGAAAGGAATTCTCATTTTTCGTATTCTAATGAATAAATGAAATGGACGGGCTCGAATCGGCAGTCTTCTCTGAGATCTGAGAGTAGGGTAAGAAAGATTCATTGAGTTCTTTCTTACCGGACTGTATCTTAGTGGTTCTAATAAAGCTAGAGGTTTCCTCTGGATCAATCTACCATATTATCTTCATGGTAGATATTTATATTCATTTTCTATCTGGAATTGACAGAGGGCCCACTTTGATTTCTTTGATACATCTATTTGTTCCGATCAATCGGAAAGAAGCGTTTTACTTGTATAGAATACATTCCTTCACTAGAATTCAATGCAATTTGAAAATGAAGAGATCTTGATAGTAAATCGTTCAAAATGCATTGTAGAACGATTTCTAAAAGAATTGATCCAGTTTGATTCCTCAACTCAATTAGTAGTACTTCTAGAGACCACTTCTTCCCCAGACTACAAGTGAAAGGGAAAATGAAAAAACTACCATTAAAGCAGCCCAAGCGAGACTTACTAGCTCCATGTGAATTATGTCCCCTATCTCTATGATAGAATTATTCGATTATTGCTCCCTAATAATAGTGGAATCAATGGTGCAGAGTCAAAAAGGGATTCTCACCGAAGACTGTTGAGGAACCAATTTCATAAATCCACTTCTAAAAAATGCCTCTATGATTTCGAATCGGCAAAGACTAAAGACAAGTAAAATAGGCTAGAAATACTAAGGCCCACTCTTTTTTTACTTTTTTAAGTAATAAAGTATAATCTAGATCGATCGCTATCTATGTCAAATAGTCAGGCGACACCCAGATTTGAACTGGGGAAAAAGGATTTGCAGTCCCCCGCCTTACCGCTCGGCCATGCCGCCAAAATCATCCAAAAACCTTTTCATAGGAACTCTAGATTTTTATAACATATCTTACCTACAGGGACTATAGAGCGTTATAACATATATTAGTCCCTCTAAACTCCAGACCGGAATCATAGAATTATCAGTAAATTATCACACTTCAATTTTCATTGAAGAAAAAATAGGTAAAAATGTCTCTCTTCTCTACAGAGGATTTTTTGAACAAAGGGTTGCCGGGGATTCGAACCCAGAACTAGTCAGATGGAGTCGAGAATTTGACCGGGAAAATAAGTCCCCATGGACGTTGACAAGTTGTGCTAGTTGTTTTAGATAGGGAATGACTAATGATGCTAATATCGCACCTATTACCGCACCTGACGCATATATATTTCATTCATATATTCATATATTGAATTACATATATATAATTCAATATATAAATAATTCAATATATAAATAATTGACTAGACATTTAAAATCATTTTGTAAAACCCAGGGAGGTTATTATGGAACAGAACTTGTTTATGAAGAGAACTGATTCGGTCGTTGGGGTTGGACTCTATTATGGATTTCGACCTACATTGGGAATTTTGGTACAACGAGGTAAGTGCATTTCGCTCTATAATGGGCTTCTGCATCTACCGAAAAGGAAATACCTTTGTTATACTGAAGGGGGGATACTACCCTCGGATAACAAGGACAGGGACTTCTACGAAATATTTTGCGTAATCTGCCTTGCAATGGGGCGTCGCGAGATCGTATCTACTCTCTTGAAAAAATACGCGTCGCGGAATGGCGCCGCCTCGGGGAGTATCATCGACTTTGCCAAAGCCGAAGGAGCCAACTGGCTTTCGAAAAAAAAAAATTATTTTTTTCGAAATGCAAACTCTATTCGCGCAACAAAAGCTTGTCTTTGGGCCGAACTTCAATGCGCGCTGCTAGAAAGAACAACTGAAACGCAGTATGATATCAGGGTTGGGTTTTGGTTTGGCGCCTGGAAACGTTTCCTCTTCGAAGGTGAAGAACCATTTTCTGACCCCGCTTCCAACTTAGATTTGGTCGCTCGCGAATCTCTACGAAACGCTCTACGAACCAACCTAAGAAACAAACCATACGCCATTCGAGAATATGTACCACATGTACATGCCTGGCTGCGAGTACGTATGGAATTTGGACGGATGCTCAAAGTACTAGACACGTGCGATAAAAAATATCAAAAATATCGCGCAGACTATCTTGTCGCGAGGGTAAAGAAAAAAAAATTTCGAGACCTGTATTGGTTCTTGCTCGGCTACGACGACTTTAGAAACTCCCATTTAGGCCTTCTCAGCGAAGAGCAATTTGTATCCGCATGTTTGAACCTTGTCGGCGAAGAGGGGTTTATCGAATGGTGTTTGGAAATGCATGATGGCGAAGAGTAATTTATAGAATAATGTTTGGACATTGAGGACAAAGGATAGTAATTTATAGACTTGGGTTTGAACTTTCTCGACGAAGAAGACGCCGAACAAAACACAAGAAAGAACCCTCTAGAAAATATGTCGATATTTTATTATAATGAAACACTATAATAAAATATCGACATAAATAACAAGTAAATCAATGGCGTAATTATATTTTTCTTATAAGAAAAATGAGATCAAAAAAATCAGCATGAAAGTCGAGGGCGTTCCGTGGTAGATTGCCGGTAACGTTTAGAGGTACCGGGGTTGAAAGGTCCAAGCCCTTTCGCCCCACCACATACTCATTCCCTTGTATGTAAAGGAGTTGTTATTCTATTCCACCTCTTAGAAAGAACTTACATCAATT